TAATTCTAATAGGAAATAAAATAGGAAAATGATTATTCATCGGATTATTCATCGAATGACTATTCATCTATTATATTTTCATCAAATAGGGGACGGGAAGACTCTATGAAAAAATGGTGGTTCAATTCGATGTTGTCTAAGGGGAAGTTAGAACATAAGTGTGGGCTAAGTAAATCAATAAATAGTCTTAATGCTCTTGGACATACCGGGGGAAGTGAAGAGCCCATTCTAAATGATACGGAGAAAAACATTCCTAGTTGGAATCAAAGTGGTAGTTCTAGTTTCAGTAATGTTGATTATTTATTTGATATCAGGAATATTTGGAGTTTTATCTCTGATAACACTTTTTTAGTTAGGGATGGTAATGGTGACTGTTATTCTGTATATTTTGACATTGAAAATCATATTTTTGAGATTGACAATAATAGTTTTTTTCTGAGTGAACTAGAAAGCTTTTTTTCCAGTTATTTGAATAATAGGACTAAGAGTAACAATCACTACTATTATCATTACATGTATGATACTCAATCTAGTTGGAATAATCACATTAATAGTTGCATTGATAGTTATCTTCGTTTTGAAGTCAGTATTCATAGTTCCATTTTCGAAGGTACCGAAAATTACAGTGACAGTTACATTTCTAGTTTCATTTGTACTGAAGGCGTAAGCAGTAGTGAAAGGGGGAATTCTAGTATAAGAACTGGTGGTAACAGCCGCGATTTCAATATAAGAGGAAGATCAAATGGTTTTGATATAAATAATAAAAAATACAGAAGTTTATGGGTTCAATGCGAAAATTGTTATGGATTAAATTATAAAAAATTTTTTAGGTCAAAAATGAATATTTGTGAACAGTGTGGATATCATTTGAAAATGAGTAGTTCAGATAGAATCGAACTTTTGATTGATCCGGGCACTTGGGATCCTATGGATGAAGATATGGTCTCCACGGACCCCATTGAATTTCATTCAGAAGAGGAACCTTATAGAGATCGTATCGATTCTTATCAAAGAAGGACAGGTTTAACTGAAGCTGTTCAAACGGGCATAGGTCAACTAAACGGTATTCCCACAGCAATTGGGGTTATGGATTTTCAGTTTTTGGGGGGTAGTATGGGATCTGTAGTAGGCGAGAAAATCACTCGTTTGATCGAGTATGCTACTAATAGATCTTTACCTGTCATTATTGTGTGTGCTTCTGGAGGAGCACGCATGCAAGAAGGAAGTTTAAGCTTGATGCAAATGGCTAAAATATCTTCTGCTTCATATAATTATCAATCAAATAAAAAGTTATTCTATGTATCAATCCTTACATCTCCTACAACTGGTGGAGTAACTGCCAGTTTTGGTATGTTGGGAGATGTCATTATTGCTGAACCCAATGCCTACATTGCTTTTGCGGGTAAAAGAGTAATTGAACAAACATTAAATAAAGCAGTACCCGACGGTTCACAAGCGGCTGAGTATTTATTCCATAAGGGCTTATTCGACCCAATCGTACCGCGTAATCTTTTAAAAGGCGTTCTGAGTGAGTTATTTCAGCTCCACGGTTTCTTTCCCTTGAAAAAAAATGCAAAAAAAAATATCGAAATAAAATGAAAATATAGATATAGAATAGAAGTGATTTCTATGTCTACCAAGAACTCCCATTTTTTACTAGGAATACCTGTTTCTTGGATTGAATTAGTTTAGTTAGAGTCGCGAACTTATAATAAACTCTTTAATTTTCATAAAAAACTCCTTATTTTATTAGAAAGATAGATAGAATATAAGGATGGGAGAATTAATAAAATTTCTTAAACTTAAGGTGGATTATCATACATATTCGTGTAGAAAGATGAATAGGTACACTTCATTTAGTTTTCATTCCTTGCACTTATTAACTACTTAATATTATTTATAATAGTTTATAATAGATATACTTAAGATATCCTTATAATAGGTACAAATATTAAATCGAGGTACCCATTCTATGACAGATCTTAACTTACCCTCTATTTTTGTCCCCTTAGTGGGCCTAGTATTTCCGGCGATTGCAATGGCTTCTTTATTTCTTCATGTTCAAAAAAATAAGATTGTCTAGATCCGATGGGACCAAATTTCAGCAATTTATTTCAACACTGAATCATAATACATATATTTATTTGGTACAGATATTTGTTTAGTGTAATATGGTATGATATGCGCCTTTTTCCGAATACAAATGAAAGAATTATTATGCATGCGGATACATGATATCCGCATAAATGCATGTATATGCGGGTTATCTGGTTAAAAATGATCGGCGAATATTTTTCTATTTTATAATTGAAAGTCAATGTATCTAACCAATTCCTCCTAATGGTTCATATCAGAATAGTGCTAGTTGATGAAAGTTATTTCGGCAAAAAGTAAAGTCAAATTTTTTTCTCAATTCCAATCGAATGCAATTGGATCTAGTATAGTATGAACTGGCGATCAGAACATATATGGATAGAACTTATAACAGGGTCCCGAAAAGCAAGTAATTTTTGCTGGGCCTGTATACTTTTTTTAGGTTCACTAGGATTCTTAGTGGTTGGAACTTCCAGTTATCTTGGTAGGAATCTGATACCTGGATTTCCATCTCAGCAAATCATTTTTTTCCCACAAGGGATCGTGATGTCTTTCTATGGGATCGCGGGTCTATTCATTAGTTCCTATTTGTGGTGCACAATTTCGTGGAATGTAGGTAGTGGTTATGACCGATTCGATAGAAAAGAAGGAATAATGTGTATTTTTCGTTGGGGATTCCCCGGAATAAATCGTCGCATCTTCCTTCGCTTCTTTATGAAAGATATCCAATCAATCAGAATGGAGGTTAAAGAGGGTCTTTTTCCTCGTCGTATTCTTTATATGGAAATCAGAGGCCAAGGAACCATTCCCTTGACTCGTACTGATGAGAATTTGACTCCACGAGAAATTGAGCAAAAAGCTGCCGAATTGGCCTATTTCTTGCGCGTACCAATTGAAGTATTTTGAAATGAACTGAAGGAAGAATGAAGGTTTTCTCCGCATAATGGAAGGAACTTGCTAATTTCCTTTTTAATACAATTGAAGTTTCTTCAGAATGTTCATTCGAGCAAAACATGTTAGATTCCATTTCCTCGTTCCTTTGGTGCAACGACCCGCATAGAATAAAACAAAAGTAGGAGAACGTATATGGAACAACTATAATAAATATAAAAAACCAGAAACTATAATAAAATAAGAAGAAATTTTTTTCTATACAAAAACTATTTTGTATGCGTATAGAGCCCAACTCAATTCTTTTATACTAGTAAAAAGTCTAATAAGTCTAATTAAGTATGAATTCATCAAATAAAATATCCGAATATGTATTTCGTAATACAGAATTCATCTTCTTAGGTTAGGCCTCAGATTTTGAATTGATGCCGTATTCCTGCGCTGCGGTCCGAATAATATTCGTTACTTCAAGTAACTTTTTCGAGTATTTATGGAAAGGAAGAAATGAAGATGAAATTCGTTCGAATTTGCCCAATTGAGATATCCGGAAATCCCATTTCCTTATAATTTACTTAATTTTATATATATTTATTTTATTTTATATTTCTATATTTTATATATTTTTTTTTTCATCCGAAAGGGGATCCTTATTCTATTTCTATATTCCTTCTAGATCTAAGGACTAAATTATTACACAAAAGTGGGAATAGATCTATAGGTTCGATACCTTGTTATAGAACTCGCGCTTTAGAGAAATATCAGATAGAGTTGACAAATGAAACAGTTCATTAACAATTCACAGATAAAAAATGAAAAAAAAAAGAAAGCATTGACTTCCCTCCCATATCTTGCATCTATAGTATTTTTGCCCTGGTGGGTCTCTCTCTCATTTCAAAAAAGTCTGGAACCTTGGATTATTAATTGGTGGAATACTAGGCAATCCGAAACTTTTTTGAATGATATTCAGGAGAAAAATGTTCTAGAAAAATTCCTAGAATTAGAAGAACTATTCTTGTTGGACGAAATGATAAAAGAATACCCGGAGACACATATACAAAAGCTTCGTATAGGAATACACAAGGAAACAATACAATTGGTCAAAACGCACAATGAATATCATCTCCATATCATTTTGCATTTGTCGACAAATATAATCTGTTTCGCTATTCTAAGTGGTTATTTTATTCTGGGTAATGAAGAACTTGTCATTCTTAATTCTTGGATTCAGGAATTCTTCTATAACTTAAGTGACACAATAAAAGCTTTTTCGATTCTTTTAGTTACTGATTTATGGATCGGATTTCACTCGACCCATGGTTGGGAACTAATGATTGGTTCGATCTACAATGATTTTGGATTGGCTCATAACGAGCAAATTATATCTGGTCTTGTTTCCACTTTTCCGGTTATTCTAGATACAATTGTGAAATATTGGATCTTCCGTTTTTTAAATCGCGTATCTCCTTCGCTTGTAGTCATTTATCATTCAATGAATGAATGAAGAACTTATTTGATCCCCTGATATCAATCAAAAATTTTCTTCGCGTATAAAGAAAGCGTTTTCCATTTTTCTTATTCTTTATACTTCTACCTCTTCAAGGTATTCGTTCTATTTCAGTAGAATTATTTCAGTACAACGGCAGACTCGTGGATAGGGAACTATACTAGCTACCTATCTAATTTATTGTAGAAATTCGGGGATCAATGATTGGATCATGCAAAATAGAAATACTTTTTCTTGGGTAAAGGAACAGATGACTCGATTTATTTCTGTATCGATCATGATATATGTAATAACTCGAACATCTATTTCAAATGCGTATCCCATTTTTGCGCAGAAAGGTTATGAAAATCCACGAGAAGCAACTGGGCGAATTGTATGCGCCAATTGCCATTTAGCTAATAAGCCTGTGGATATTGAAGTTCCGCAAGCTGTACTTCCTGATACTGTATTTGAAGCAGTTGTTCGAATTCCTTATGATATGCAACTGAAACAAGTTCTTGCTAATGGTAAA